CCTCTTATTATAGTGTGTGCTTCCGGAGGGGCACGCATGCAAGAAGGAAGTTTGAGCTTGATGCAAATGGCTAAAATATCTTCTGCTTTATATGATTATCAATCAAATAAAAAATTATTCTATGTACCAATCCTTACATCTCCTACTACCGGTGGGGTGACAGCTAGTTTTGGTATGTTGGGGGATATCATTATTGCCGAACCCAATGCCTACATTGCGTTTGCGGGTAAAAGAGTAATTGAACAAACATTGAATAAAACAGTACCCGAAGGTTCACAAGCGGCTGAGTATTTATTCCAGAAGGGCTTATTTGATCTAATCGTACCACGTAATCCTTTAAAAAGCGTTCTGAGTGAGTTATTTCAACTCCATACTTTCTTTCCTTTGAATCAAAATTAGAACATTAAGTTCAATTATTTTGAGCAAACAAGTAATTAGTTTATCAGAATCCAAGTCAAAATTAGACGAATGGGGGTTTCTTTGTTGACATAAGATCTAATCGTATAAAGAATCAAAAGTCACAAAAAATCCGCCCCTTTTTCTATATTCCTGATTATTGATCAAGACGCCTCTATCAACAATATAAAAGATGAAATTCTTTTTTTCGTGAAATTAGGCAAATAAAAAAAATATCCTCTTCTCGTCATATATAATTAAAATCTACAAAATATAGAATTTTTTATCTTTCTATATCTTACGATAATCCTATTTTGACTAAGAATCCCTGCTCCTGCTGGATGGGATTCTAACAAACCCTTCAATATAAATATATAAATAGAATGAATTTTTAAGAATATAATTAATTTTTAAGAAACTTTTTGCTTAGTAAATGAAATTCGAAGACAAGAGCAAAAAATGAAGAAAAGAATAATAATAATATCTCATCCATATCCTTTCAAATCTTTCATGTAGAAATTAGATCTATACTTAATAGATATTAAGTAATAATAATTCCAATTTCTAATTATCAAATTATAATAAGATATCTTTATATATAATAAGATATCTTTATATTATAAATATAAAATATAAATAATAATAAAAGGTACAAATAATAAATCGAGGTACCCATTCTATGACAACTCTTAACTTTCCCTCTGTTTTGGTGCCTTTAGTAGGCCTAGTCTTTCCGGCAATCGCAATGGCTTCTTTATTTCTTCATGTTCAAAAAAACAAGATTGTTTAGAGCCGATGGGCCAAAATCTCATCTATTTTTTTTTTTTCAAAACTGACGCTTGTATCATAACACAGATATCCATTTAGCAAAATATGGTATAAGCGGCTTCCGCCGAAAAACTCTTATGTCTGCAGAAAATGGTATTAGGGGTAAATGTATTCTAGCTATTTGAAAATAGACCCGAATTGACGGATGGCTGAACTGTAAAGTTGGTCTATCTATATGTATGTGGCTATCTTTAGTGAGATCATACGAAGGGTATGTTATTAGTTTAGATCTAACCAATTTAATGAATTACTCCTAAAGGTTCACATCAAACTAGTGCTAGTTGATGCGAGTTACTTCGGAAACAAAAGGACTAAAGTCAAATTCATTTGGGGTATTCTCTCAATTCCAAAAAACGCAACCGGATCAAGTATGAGTTGTCGATCAGAACATATATGGATAGAACCTATAACGGGGGCTCGAAAAACAAGTAATTTCTGCTGGGCTGTTATCCTTTTTTTAGGTTCATTAGGATTCTTGTTGGTTGGAACCTCCAGTTATCTTGGTAGAAATTTGATATCTTTATTTCCGTCTCAGGAAATAGTTTTTTTTCCACAAGGAATTGTGATGTCTTTCTATGGGATCGCGGGTCTTTTTATTAGCTCCTATTTGTGGTGCACAATTTCGTGGAATGTAGGTAGTGGTTATGATCGATTTGATAGAAAAGACGGAATAGTGTGTATCTTTCGGTGGGGATTTCCTGGAAAAAATCGTCGGGTCTTCCTCCGATTTCTTATAAAAGATATTCAGTCCGTCAGAATAGAAGTTAAAGAGGGTATTTATGCTCGTCGTGTCCTTTATATGGATATCAGAGGCCAGGGAGCCATTCCATTGACTCGTACTGATGAGAATTTTACTCCACGGGAAATGGAACAAAAAGCTGCTGAATTGGCCTATTTCTTGCGTGTACCAATTGAAGTATTTTAAGAAATGAGCCAAGAAATCAATGCTTTCTCAGCAGGAGGGTAAAAACGCAAGAATCCTATTTTTCTATAAGATAACTTAATTGAGGTTTCTTCAGAACATTCATTCGAGTCAAAGCATACATATATGCAACAAGTATAAAATAAAACTCTTTTGGGGATCTTTTATATGTATCGAAATATACACAACTCAATTCAATAAAAAATCAGAAACAAATCGAAATATCTCATAATCAACCATTTCGAAATAAGGAAATTCCCCCCTTTTTTACTTGTTGGAATTGAGACTTTAGATTCAGATAGATCATATCTTCTAATTTTTTAGAAGCTTCTTTTTATACTTTTTGTGCTCCTT